GAAGATGCTTACTATTCTTGTGTCTAGGCTTCGGCCTTACCCACCCTTTCGTTTTCCCCCCTTCTTCGCCAACCTTGCCTTCTCTTCTTGTCAACTCCTAACATCCGCTCTTCAGATGGTGAAACGGACATTTCCCAATCTGTTGACTGCTTGTGTTAAGCAAATGAGTTGACTGCGGATTCTGCTTTCAAAGCCTTTCTACCTCCCCCGCCTTCACGCCCAGGTAAAAGCCTTACCTATATTCCTTACTTTTCGCTTTCTTATCCTAGTTAACACACTGCATTTGACACTCTCTAGGAGAGAAGGGGGAGAGTGATTCAATACCAAGACGCTAACTGTCACTATTGACGGCGGAAGGTGGGAATCGAGCATTACTGGCAGTAAAGGCGCTCTCGGAGTATCACCATGATTTGGTTGGGGTAAGGAGATCAATAGCTATGTGCTATGGAAGCGGGGAGGAACTGATTGTCTAATAGTTGTTTAGTAGATTAGTAGTTTTTCTTAGATAGATTAGTTGGCCTGCTGAAGACACACCGAATCGAAAAACAGATGGTTTGATAGTTGCACATTCGCTTAGTGACTGATCCAGTGCTGGGAAGGAGAACCCTATTTGATACTAAGACTCAAGCACTAAAAAAGGCACACTTTTTTAGTTCTTGTTTTGTGATGTGATGATAGATATCCCATTACCTATTATATAAGGGTGGGCAACGAAACAAACAGGTTTTTTCCACTACTAGAGACTGTTTCCTATAACCAAACCTACTACTTGAACTAGTACCTTTTCTAGTACCAGCACGGGGAAACCCTGTACCTCAAACTAGTTCCTATTACCTGGCTAAAGCCCTAATATCCCGTTACTGTACAGGAGCGGAAACGAGAAAAGAAAAGCAGGTTTTAGATACTATACTAAAGAGACTCTAGTCCGAGACTTGAAACTATCAACCATGAGATCCTTACTAGAGCTCATGACGTAACTAGAACATAGCACGAAAAGATGGATACGTATAGAGACCGAATCGGATGGATAGGAGCTTGATTGTAGGGGATGCTGGGGCGGGTCAAAAGCTGAGAATTCTCTCTATCCAAGTGCAGCTACTGTTTGTGAAGCACCCTCCCGGAGTTCTGGTGAAAGCTATCCTTCTAGGGACCTCTCTTCTCTACCAACTTATGATGCTAGGTAAAAAAGCCACTAAACAGATCTTCATCATATCTATCAACAAATCCATTCGGTAGAAATGCAGTGAGGCGATCGACCAAAGACCCAGCTTATGAACCGGAAGGACAAGTTATGCTTCTCCGGCTGTTGCTGAACCTTTTAGTTAGATCTAATGAAAGACCGGTGGCATACAGGCTTCCTCTTTTGACTTTTTCCCCGTCAAAACAAAAAAAAGAAGCCTTTGGGGACTTTCCCCGCGCCTAGAATAGGAATCGTTTCAGATAAACCAGCACCCCTTCCCTCCCGCGAAATTCCCTGAATGGTTGTTGTCTCTATTCCCCCCCGGCTGGGGAAGAAAGGCTTGTTCAATGCCCACTTGGTTCAGAGTTGTCGAAATCAAAGTCTGACTAACCGATTGAAGAGTTCGTTCTTCCTTCCCTCCTTCAGCCCGGAGAGAAGTCTAAATCAGACTCTCCAGATGGCCGGGTGCGGTGGGCAATCGATCGATTTCTGGGCAATCAATCCCTCAGGGTGGCGGGCACTCGAGATCCACTTGTCAATATATAAATCATCTGGTCTTTCATCATCTGTCGGCGGCTAATAAGATGTTAATGAATTACGGTCGGCAATTCCGCTTCCTCTTCCGCTTGGTTTGGTAGAGACAAGAACCTCTTCCTTTCGTACGTAGACTAGACTTCGTATATCTCCTATCCCTAAAGAGGTCCTCTTTTGCATGATTCGGCGGATTCGATTACAGCAGATGTAGGTAGTACTATATCTTCGGGATCTTCGGGCATTGTTACATCTGACGATGCCCTTGCTTGATATGGAAGACTTGACCACCGCTTTTATGTATTTGATACAGACAGCCCTCTAGGGTCGCAGGTCGCTATGTAATTTATCAATATCTTTCCGGGATCGAGACTTTGTTGATCGGATAGGAGATGAACTAGGTTCTGTAGTAGATTAGAGAGATGGTAAGGAGGGTTCACCTAATAGGGCATCTGGGAGATCGGCTTGTGAAACAGGGGTCTCAAATCAAGTAGATGTTTAAGCAGCAGCGGTTTCTACTCTTTCAAATGGGAAAGGAAATGTTGTTTAACCGAAAGCAGCCTGGGTAACCTACCCCTCTCAAGCGGGGAATAATGGCTACATTTCCGAGCCAGACGATAGGGCTTAAGCAGATGTGGCAGTTCAGCCAACAAAAGCAGCTCTAAAGCAAAACGGCTTTTTCAAAGCATCACGTGTGGCGTTGTTCCGATCAAAGGTCACAGGTGTAAACCACCCAACGGATGCCACAGTCTCACTTCCCACAGACCTCGTCCTTGAGGATACCAACCGCTCCTTGATCCCTGGATCAAAGACCTTGTGTGCAGAACACTTTGACCACAGTCCTGCTGACCCAGCTGCTAGTCCCAAGCCTTATTAGAGACCAGGTGAGGCTCCTCCCACCGCTACTGGTGCTAGAACATCAGTTGACTTTGAAGCTTCGATCGTAGGATCGTTTTAACCATTTTATGTTATTTCTTGATCGAAATGAAAATCCCCACCTACTGGTTCTCAATCTTATTAAGCATTAACAAATGGGACAGATCTGGCAGTTAAAACATTGGTACAGGCCCCACTTTCTCCTTACTCCACTCGATCGGGACAAAGAGCAGGTACTAGTAATTAACCTACTTACCGCCCTGCTGATTCGAAAGAACTCCGCGACACGAACTTTGGGGAAAGAAGGGAAGGATTGATTGCCCCAGAAAGACTGGAGTACAACGTAACCAAAGTAGGACTATCCCAGCGGACTTGAAAGTTCTTCTATTACGATCTTTCCTATGAAGGTGGGAATGAAAGGAATGCACCAGCTTCTGCCGATCCTCTCCCGATAGAAAATAGCACTTATTCTCCCTTTTATGGAGAGTCTAGAAGATGCGGAAAGAAGAGTTAGTTATCAACCGCCCGGGATCACCCTATTTGAAAGAGTTTCAAAGGCGTCGAAGGAGTTATCCCAAGGGGCAATCAGTAAACTCTTATCTGAAAGACTTTGCTTTTAAGCTTAAGAGAAGGCCCAAAAAAGCCCCTTCCTTTCCCGCCTAACCCTAATGCCCTTACTCCAAGAGCGAGTAGCCCTTTATGAAATAGCAGCGGAGGCGTGAGCAGCAAAAGCCTCTTCTACTGTTCCTGACCCTCACCCGAGAGAGGGGAGGAGCTTCCTTGAGTTGAGAGATGGGTTAACAATGCTAATGGTTTTGTCTACCCTTTCTTCTGATTGATATCCGGGAGTCACTGAACTTAGAATAGTGAATCCAGTTCAAGCAGAATCATAAGAAGAAGCCCTTGTTGGAGTTGTAGGAAGAAGTGCTGCAAGAATGGCTATTTCCGCTCTTGGAGGAGCGATATTTTACTACTAAAAGACAAGGCAGATAATGGATTAAAGAATGTTCATTTTCTAAGTAAGAAAGCCTAAAATAAGAAGAACGAAGAAGGGCTTCCACTACACGGTCAGTAATAGAAGAAGGAGCAAAGAGTCTGCTGTAGCTTGGCCCCTCCTTATGCTAAGTCAGATCCAAAGTGCAGTGCCATTCAATGATTTAGCTGTAGATGCGGAATCATTAGTAAGGGCATGGCTTAAGACAGCTCTTGACCGAGGGTATGACATCGCTCTTCATCTTTCTTTGTCGGAATTGGCTTTGAAGGAAAGGACTTCTTTATTCTAACATAACTCTTTCCAGATGCCAAGAATCTCACTCCTTTCAGAGCTGTAGGAGTGCCGCAACCATTCTTTCTGAGTGATTCCCCGGTAGCAAAGGAAGTAGCAGCAGTGCTATATAGAACTGCTTTTCTTAAGTAAGGAATTGATAGAGATAATTGACCTAGCTAGCTATAGTCCGTCTCTTCGAACTGTCTAGATTCACTCTTAGAACTGTCTAGATTCAGTTGGTCTTCTGTCTCCTGACGACCGTGTATTCTATCGGCCATCTATCTTCCTCCGATCGGCGACATTTTTGCTTGCCTATCATTATGTCTGGGCTACTCCTCTTCCGACGAGTTCCATTTCTAGGGCGGGACAATTCTTCTAGCAGATCACTCTTCCGCTTACCACCGAAAGTCACGAATATAAGGAAATGCCATGCTTCCAGCTAAGAAATGAAAGTCATCGGGACCCGACGACATCCGCGCCTCTTGCAATGGATGAAAGGTATCCGAATCAAAATGGAATTCAAAATACGTGGGTTCCTCCAATTCATATCTTTTTTTTTATCTCTGGGAAAACCTTCCAAAAAATGAAAGATCAGTTACATCCCAGCTTATTCTATTAAAGAAAGACCGGTGACATCCGGAAAGTTCCCCTTATCTTGATTCCTTCTATTTTATTTAAGGGCAATAAAGCTGACTCTGACTATTGACGGTGAAAGAGATTTCATATAAAGAGGGAAAAGAGTTCCATTCCATTAGTTCAGTTCCAGACCGATAGCATCTCTGCCAACTCCTATTCTCTAGGCCGATGCCTGACTATTATCTTATCTTTAGGCTTATGATAGCATCCGCTTGGGGAAGGGAAGACCATCAGGAAACAGACGATGAAGCTACATCAATCAATAATTACCGCAGCGTCTGAGTCAGCGGCATGAGTTTTCTCCTCTGCAGCAGGCGGTTGGGCAAGAAAAAGGGGTTGAACACCGGAAACCAGTTCCACGGCTAAAGTAGTATATACTCAAGCATAAGCCGATGAAGCAACAGGAGTTTTCTCATCTACTGACTCGACGGCAGCAGATCCTTCGACAGCAGAAGATAGCATAAGATGAAGATTACACGATAGAAGATGCCGATCGGGAGACAGATCCGC